TTCAACTTTAAAGAGACACGCTATAAAAACGGACCCGTTTATGAAACTTATTATCTGGATGGAAATCAAGAACAAGAAAATTCTAAGTTTGACATCTTTAAAGAAAAAAAAGATCTCTTCAGGTTTGAAAAACCTGTTGTAACTGTTCTTTTCGACCCTAAACGATGGAATCGTCCGTTACGCTATATAAAAAACAATAGATTTGAAAATGCTGTAAGAACCGAAATGTCACAATATTTTTTTTATATATGTCAAAGTGATGGAAACGAAAGAATAGTTTTTACGTATCCTCCAAGTTTGGCAACTTTTTTGGAAATGATGCAAAGAAAGACGCTGCTATTCCAAAAGACAAAAAGTCCTTCTAATGAATTTTATAATCAGTGGAGTTATAACAATGAAAATAAAAAGAAAAATATAAGCAAAAACCTTTTAAATAGAATAAAAACTCTTGAAAAAAATTTAACTAAAACTCTCGCTAAGGAATCGGTTGTTCTGAATGTACTCGAAAAAAGAACTAGGTTGTATAATAATAAGATTAAAAAAGAGTATTTACCAAAAATATATGATCCTTTGTTAAATGGATCCTATCGCGGACGAATCAAAAAACTGTTTTCACTTTCAATTAAAAACGAAATTTCTAAAAAAAATTATATAGAAAAGTTTTGTATAAATAAGATTCATAGTATCCTTCTTATTATTAATCGCCTAGAATTTGAACAGAAACGAAATCCATTTGATCGAAAAACATTAGTAAAACAAATGGATTATTTATTGAACTTAATCAATAGATTTTATGTAAAATCAAGTTTACATTTTCATTTTAAAAACCCATTTTTAGTTAGTGAACCCGAAGAAGTAAGAATTGATTCCGAAGATAGAATCAAAATTCGAAAATTTTTATTTGATTCAAATGCAACTCTTCCCAATGATAAACCGATAAAAAATATATATATTGCACTAAAGGAAATCCAGAAAAAAGTTCCTCGATGGTCATATAAATTAATTAATGATTTGGAACAACAGGAGGCAGTAGCCGAAGAACAGCCGATAGAGGATCATGAGATTCGCTCAAGAAAAGCCAAACGTGTAATTATTTTTACTGATAACCAGCAAAATACTGATCCCTATAGTAATACCCAAGAAATTAATAATACTGATCAAACAGACGAAGTGGCTTTGATACGTTATTCACAACAATCGGATTTTCGTCGAGACATAATAAAAGGCTCCATGCGTGCTCAAAGACGCAAAATAGTTACTTGGAAATTCTTTGAGGCAGATGTGCATTCCCCCCTTTTTTTGGACCGAATAAATAAATCCCCCCTTTTTTCTTTTTACGAAAGTATAAACCTAATTTTGAGAAATTGGATGTGGACAAATGAGGAACTACAAATTTCGAATTATAAAGAGAAAACCACAGAAGAAAATGAAAAAAAAAACGCAGAGGAGAAAAAAAAAAAAGAAGAAGCAAAAAGAAAGGAGAAAATACGTATAGAAATAGCGGAAGCCTGGGATAGTATTTTACTTGCTCAAGTAATAAGAGGTTTTTTATTAATAACCCAATCGATTCTTAGAAAATTTTTTATATTGCCTTCATTGATAATAGTTAAAAATATTGTGCGGATGCTCTTATTTCAATTTCCCGAATGGTCTGAGGATTTAAAGGATTGGAAGAGAGAAATGCATGTTAAATGTACCTATAATGGTGTTCAATTATCAGAAAAAGAATTTCCAAAAAATTGGTTAATAGACGGTATTCAGATTAAGATTCTATTTCCTTTTCGTCTGAAACCTTGGCACAGATCTAACCTTTATAATGATACAATGAAAAAGAAAGATTCAACAAATGATTTTTGTTTTTTAACAGTTTTTGGAATGGAAGCTGAATTCCCTTTTGATTCTCCCAGAAAACAACCTTTATTTTTTGAACCCGTTTTTAAAGAACTCAAAAGAAAACTTCGAAAATTGAAAAAGAAATGCTTTCTAATTCTAAAAATTTTTAAAGAAAAAAGAAAATTCTTTCTAAATGTTTCAAAAGAAACAAAAAAACGGGTCATTAAAAGCATTCTGTTTTTAAAAGAAATAAAAAAAGAACTCTCAAAAATAAACCGAACTCTACTCTTTGGGTTGAGCAAAAGAAAAGTGTATGCATTGAGTAACACTAAAAAAGATTCAATAATCAGTAATCTTATGATTCATGAAGTATCCATTCAAACTATACCTCGTAATTGGACAAATTATTCATTGACAGAAAAAAAAATGCAGGATCTAACTGATAGAAAAAACGGAATCCTATATCAAATAGAAAAAATGACAAATGAAAAAAAGGAGGGATTTCTAAGTCGAGAGCGAAATATTAGTTCTAACAAAATAAGTGATAATGAGAAAAGATTCGAATTAAAAAAAAATATTGGGCAGATATTAAAAAGAAAAAATAGTCGATTAATCCGCAAATCCCATTATTTTATAATATTTTTCATTGAAAGGATATACATAGATATCCTTCTATGGATCATTAATATTCCTAAGATCAATACACAACCAGCTCTTGAATCAATAAAAAAAATTATTAATAAATACATTCCCAATAATGAAACAAATCAAGAACGAAGTGAAAAAACAAATCAAAGTTTAATTCACTTTATTTCTACTATAAAAAAGGTACTTGATATTACTAATATTAATAATAAGAATTCAAATACTTTTTGTAACTTATCCTACTTTTCACAAGCTTATGTATTTTACAAACTATCACAAACCAAATTTTTAAATTTAGATAAGTTAAAACCTGTTTTTCAATATAACGGAGCGGCCCCTTTTATTAAAAATGAAATAAAGGATTGTTTTGTTGGAACACAAGAACTGTTTCAGTCTGAATTAAGACATAAAAATCATCAAAATTCTAGAATGAATCAATGGCAAAATTGGTTAAAGAATCATTTTCAATATGATATATCTCAGATTAGATGGTCTAAACTAGTACCACAAAAATGGCGAAATCGATTAAATAAACACTGTCTGAATCAAAATAAGGATTTATGCAATTCCTCTAAAAAAACGAAAATTATTCACTACGAAAAAGAAAAACAAAATAATTTTGAAATGGCTTCATTATTGAATCAAAAGGATAGCTTTAAAAAACAAGATAGATACGATCAATTAGCATATAAATCTCTTAATTCTGAAGATACGAATCACTCTTCAATTTATGAACTGCCATTACACGTAAAGAATAATCAAGAGATTTTTTCGAATTCCAACACACAAAAAAGAGAATCGTTTTATACGATGGAAGATATTCCTATTATCCCTATCAACAATGAACTAGTACAAGATGATATTAGAGATATGGAGAAAAATCTAGATAGAAAATATTTTGATTGGCGAATTATCCACTTTTGTCTTAGAAAGAGAGTCGATATCGAAGCCTGGATCAATATTGATACTGACCAAAACAGTACTAAAAAATCTACTAAGGCTAAACTTAATAATTATCAAATTATTGATAAAATAAAAAAAAAAGATCTTTTTTATCTCACGATTCATCAAGATCAAGAAATCAACCTATCCAATCAAAAACGGTTTTTGGATTGGATGGGAATGAATGAAGAAATACTAAATCGTCCAATATCCGATCTTGAACGTTGGCTCTTCCCAGAGTTTTTGATACTTTATAATTTGTATAAAACTAAACCGTGGGTGATACCAATAAAATTACTTCTTGTAGATTCAAATATAAACGAAACCCTTACTGATATTCAAAACAAAAGCATCGCTGGAAATAAAAAAAAATCTCTTGAATTAAAAGAACGAAATAAAGGGCAAAAAGAATCCGCGGACCAAGCAACCCTTGAACCTGCTCTTTTAAACCAAGAAAAAGGTATTGAAGAAGATTATATGGGCTCGGACATAAATAAAAAACAATACAAGAATAATACAAAAGCGGAGTTTGATTTCTTACTAAAAAGACATTTTCATTTTCAATTACGCTGGGATGATCTTTTAAATAAAAAAATAATAAATAACATCAAAATATATTGTCTCCTGCTTAGACTGATCAATCCAAGAGAAATTACTATATCTTCTATTCAAAGGGGAGAAATGGATCTGGATATTCTGATGATTCAGAAAAATTTAACTCTTACAGAATTGATCAAAAGAGGAATTTTGATTATTGAACCAATTCGTCTATCTATAAAAAATGATGGACAATTTATTATGTATCAAACCATTGGTATTTCGTTGGTTCATGAAAGTAAACCCCCAATTAATCAAAAATACCAAGAAAAAACCCATGTTAATAAAAATTCTAATGAAGTCATTACCAAATATAAAAAGATGACTGGAAATAGAGATAAAAATCATTATGATTTGTTTGTTCCTGAAAATCTTTTATCGCCTAGACTTCGGAGAGAATTTAGAATTCTAATTTGTTTCAATTCTAGGAATAGAAATACTATACATAAACATCAAAATTCAACATTGGGGAATGGGAATAAGGTAAACAGTCCTGTTTTGGATAAAAGCAAAATATATAAAAAACAACTTATTAAATTAAAGTTATTTCTGTGGCCCAATTATCGATTAGAAGATTTAGCTTGTATGAATCGGTATTGGTTTGATAGCACTAATAGTAGTCGTTTCAGTATGGTAAGGATGCATATGTATCCGCGATTGAAAATTAATTCCTAATCCATTTTTGCTATATTTCACCTATCGCAGCAGCTCTATAACGACAAAGGGGTACACACATCCATTGTCTTATATTGCATTGTGATACATGATACTAATTCAATGACATCTTAATTCGATCGAGAAAGGAATCAATAAAATATTCTGATTTTAGGACTACAGTTTTGTCTTTTGGAAGTGCCGAAAATATTGTCTACCTTTGTATACCTTTGTATACCTTTTTAAATCGAATTTGAAAATTAAAATCCGATAGATTCTAATTTGATTTAATCAAATTAGAAATTAGATTAGTAACGAAATTAAGATTATTGTCTATATCAAACTAAAACAAGTTACATTATTATTACTGATCAATAAAGATATCCAGCAATAAAAATTTATTAAAAAAAAAGGGGGGTTCAGTTTATGGTAAAAAATTCGTTAATCTCAGTTATTTCACAAGAAAAAAAAGAAGAAAATAGAGGATCTGTTGAATTTCAAATATTTAGTTTCACCAATAGGATACGAAGACTTACTTCCCATTTACAATTACACAAAAAAGACTATTTATCTCAAAGAGGTTTACGTAAAATTCTGGGAAAACGCCAACGATTGCTATCTTATTTGTCAAAGAAAAATAGAATGGGTTATAAAGAATTAATTAATCGGTTGGATATTCGAGAATTTAAAACTCGTTAGTTTGAAGAGGCGTTTTGAATTAGTTGATTTACGAGATCTTGAATTTGAATGAACTTTTTTCGTTTTCAGCAATTCATGAAAGAATGAATTAAGGAAAAACCTATGAATATACCAGCTACAAGAAAAGACCTCATGGTAGTGAGTATGGGTCCCCACCATCCATCAATGCACGGTGTTCTCCGACTTATCATTACTTTAGATGGTGAAGATGTTATTGATTGTGAACCAATATTGGGTTATTTACATCGAGGGATGGAAAAAATTGCGGAAAACCGAACAATTATACAATATTTGCCTTATGTAACACGTTGGGATTATTTAGCTACTATGTTTACAGAAGCAATAACGGTAAATGGACCGGAACAGCTGGGAAATATTCAAGTCCCTAAAAGAGCCAGCTATATCAGAATAATTATGTTGGAGTTGAGTCGTATAGCTTCTCATCTGTTATGGCTAGGTCCTTTTATGGCGGATATTGGTGCACAGACCCCTTTTTTCTATATTTTCCGAGAAAGGGAGTTAATATATGATCTATTTGAAGCTGCCACCGGTATGAGAATGATGCATAATTATTTTCGGATCGGGGGAGTAGCGGCTGATCTACCTCATGGCTGGATAGATAAATGTTTAGATTTCTGCGATTATTTTTTAATAAGGGTTGCTGAATATCAACAACTTATTACACGCAACCCCATTTTTTTAGAACGAGTAGAGGGGATAGGCATTATTGGTCGAGAGGAAGTAATAAATTGGGGTTTATCAGGACCAATGCTGCGAGCGTCCGGAATAGAATGGGATCTTCGTAAAGTTGATCATTATGAATGTTACGACGAATTGGATTGGGAAGTACAGTGGCAAAACGAAGGGGATTCGTTAGCTCGTTATCTAGTCCGAATTGGTGAAATGATAGAATCCATAAAAATTATTCAACAGACTCTCGAAGGAATTCCGGGGGGACCATACGAGAATTTAGAAATCCGATACTTTGATAGAGAAAGGAATATCGAATGGAATGATTTTGAATATCGCTTTATTAGTAAAAAACCTTCTCCTACATTTGAATTGCCGAAACAAGAACTTTATGTGAGAGTTGAAGCCCCAAAAGGAGAATTAGGGATTTTTTTAATAGGGGATCGGAGTGGGTTTCCTTGGAGATGGAAAATTCGACCACCGGGTTTTATCAATTTGCAAATCCTTCCTCAGTTAGTTAAAAGAATGAAATTGGCTGATATTATGACAATACTAGGTAGTATAGATATCATTATGGGAGAAGTTGATCGTTGAAATGATAATTGATACACCAGAAGTAGAAGCTATCAATTCTTTTTCTAGATTGGAATTTTTAAAAGAGGTCTATGGAATTATATGGTTACTTATTCCTATTTTGACTCTTGTATTGGGAATCACAATAGGCGTACTGGTAATTGTATGGTTAGAAAGAGAAATATCCGCGGGAATACAACAACGTATTGGACCTGAATACGCCGGGCCTTTGGGAGTTCTTCAAGCTATAGCCGATGGAACAAAACTGCTTTTCAAAGAAAATCTTTTTCCATCTAGAGGAGATACTCGTTTATTCAGTATCGGTCCATCCATAGCAGTTATATCAATTTTAGTAACCTATTTAGTAGTTCCGTTTGGTTATCGCCTTGTTTTAGCGGATCTCAATATCGGTGTTTTTTTATGGATTGCCATTTCAAGTATTGCTCCCATTGGACTTCTTATGTCAGGATACGGATCAAATAATAAATATTCCTTTTTAGGTGGTCTACGAGCTGCTGCTCAATCAATTAGTTATGAAATACCATTAACTTTATGTGTGTTATCAATATCTCTACGTGTGATTCGTTGATATATAGACATATACTTTTCTCTATTCTTCCTTTCTAGGAAAGCGGTGGAATGAATTGAGTAAGATATCCTCATTTTTTTATTCATTATTCGGATTGAAGAATTAAATCAAATAGTTATATGAGTGAAAGCAAACAGCTTCAACAATATATATATATAAATTTATATATATAAATTTGCAGTAAAAATATTGAGTCTCATTTTCCATGTATAAGAGGTAAAGAGTTAAGCGGAAATAAACATAAGAAACCGTTTATCCCAAGATTGGTTGATTAGTCATCCTGACTTGAAGCGGGCTCAAAAGATCCACCGTAATGAGTTTTCACTATCATTTGTATGTATTACCATATACATATTACCATAACGGGGGTTGAACAAAAACGAGTGGATGGTTAGAAACACCAAGATATGTAACGGATTTGTAATGGAAATGGAGATTATGTAAATTATCCCCAAGGACGTTTTTACATAATATACAAACAAAGAATACAATTGGGGCTTAAAGTTGGTAGAAATGATTAAGTAGTACTTCCCAAGACCCGATTCCAATCCAGAATATGCTCCTATCCACTAATTAAATACATAACTATATTGGAACGAAAAAAACCTTTATTTTGTAAGCCCTCTTTATTACCAGAAATAGAAAGAAGAATAGGAATGAAAAAAAGAGAAAGAAACCCAATTCCAATAAAAAAAAAATGAAGTTTTTCTTTTTCTATATTCATATATATTTAATTTGTATCATAATTTAATTTTTGGAATTATTTTTCGTAAGTGAAACCCACGGGTTAATTAGATTTCTACAAGAAGTATTTTATTGAAGAATTCAATTATTATTTATTTAAAGAAGAATTGAAATTATTAAAGAAGGGATGAGATCAATTCAGAAGTATTTTGTGTTTTTTTTTAGTTTATTTAATTATTAATATTAAAATAATAATTAGATTATATAAAACTAATAATAATAATCTAATAATTATAACAGACAGAATTCAATTGGTCTAATTTTGGACCGTTCAATAAAGTTTGACCTTATCTATCCTATAAGGATATCAAGATAAAATAATACTTAAGCGGTCCTTATATTTATTTATGGCCTTCAAAAGGAGCCGTATGAGGTGAAAATCTCATGTACGGTTCTGTAATAGCGATGGTAACAGTGATGGTATCACCGACTATAATTATCTAACAGTTCAAGTACAATTGATATAGTTGAGGCGCAATCAAAATATGGTTTGGGGGGGTGGAATTTGTGGCGTCAGCCTATAGGGTTTATCATTTTTCTAATCTCTTCCCTAGCAGAATGCGAGAGATTACCTTTTGATTTACCAGAAGCAGAAGAAGAATTAGTAGCAGGTTATCAAACCGAATACTCGGGTATCAAATTTGGTTTATTTTATGTTGCTTCCTATCTAAATCTATTAGTTTCTTCATTATTTGTAACAGTTCTTTACTTGGGAGGTTGGAATATATCTATTCCGGACATATATGTTTCTGAGTTTTTTGAAATAAATAAACTGGGCGGAGTCTTTGTAGCAACAATTGGTATCTTTATTACGCTGGCTAAAACTTATTTGTTCTTGTTCATTCCTATCGCAACAAGATGGACTTTGCCGAGGCTAAGAATGGACCAACTATTAAATCTGGGATGGAAATTTCTTTTACCTATTTCTCTCGGTAATCTATTATTAACAACTTCTTTCCAACTCTTTTCGCTGTAAAGAAATATTCTATATTCACAATTTGTCTCAAACAAGAGAAATAAACAAAAAATTATTCATATATTCACGATATGTTTTCTATGGTAACTGGGTTCATGAATTATGGTCAACAAACAGTACGGGCTGCAAGGTACATTGGTCAAGGTTTCATGATTACTTTATCCCACGCAAATCGTTTACCCGTAACTATTCAATATCCTTATGAAAAATTAATCACCGCGGAGCGTTTCCGTGGTCGAATTCATTTTGAATTTGATAAATGTATTGCTTGTGAAGTATGTGTTCGTGTATGTCCTATCGATTTACCCGTTGTTGATTGGAAATTGGAAACTGATATTCGCAAGAAACGATTACTTAATTACAGTATTGATTTCGGAATCTGTATATTTTGTGGTAATTGTATTGAGTATTGTCCAACAAATTGCTTATCCATGACTGAAGAATACGAACTTTCTACTTATGATCGTCACGAATTAAATTATAATCAAATTGCTTTGGGTCGTTTACCAATGTCAGTAATTGACGATTATACAATTCGAACAATTTTTAATTCGCCGCAAATAAAAAATAATTGTTGATTTATAGAACAATGTCCAATTACTTTAACAATACTAACGTTTCATTTTAATCTAATTTAAAGAAATTTGGAGTTCTTTCATTTTGTTTGGTCAATAACTAAAAATTCCAACTATTGATTGTTTGGTAATAACCGAGTATTGAAAATCTATTAAATTAATTAATATATTGGTATATATTTTGAAATAGAAAGTTTCGGATTAGAACTACTCCTTCAGATAAAGAATAAAATTAGCCCAATAATTGTTTAGTCATATCCCTTAGGATTTAATTAGTAATTTATCAAAAAAAAAATTCTGGTCGGGTCTCAATAAGGTCATGAAAAACATTTCGATTTATTTATCTCTTATTTTAATATAATGGATTTGCCCGGACCAATACATGATTTTCTTTTAGTCTTTCTGGGATCGGGTCTTATACTAGGCAGTATAGGTGTGGTATTATTTACCAACCCCATTTATTCTGCCTTTTCATTGGGACTGGTTCTTGTTTGTATATCCTTAGTCTATATTCTATTAAACTCCTATTTTGTAGCTGCCGCACAACTTCTTATTTACGTGGGAGCTATAAATGTTTTAATTGTTTTTGCTGTGATGTTCATGAATGGTTCAGATTATTACAAAGATTTTAATCTTTGGACCGTTGGCGATGGGGTTACTTTGTCAATTTGTACAAGTATTTTTGTTTTATTAATGATTACTATTACAGATACGTCATGGTACGGTATTATTTGGACTACAAGATCAAACCAGATTCTAGAGCAAGATTTGATAAGTAATAGTCAACAAATTGGAATTCATTTATCAACAGATTTTTTTCTTCCATTTGAATTCATTTCAATAATTCTTTTAGTTGCTTTGATAGGCGCAATTGCTGTAGCGCGTCAGTAAAAAATCTCTAGAATTCAAAATTGAATCAAATTCAACTCCGTTCCGTGTTCGTCCATTTTTTTATCTTCAATTTTAAAATTGGTATTGGTTATGTATAAAACCCAAAATTAAAATAATCTATTACCAAATACAATATATTCTTTTGTTCGGGACTTTATATTCTAGTCAATTGAATTTGTTGAATTGTTGTTCAGTTCATATTGAAATGAATCAAAATTGATAAGGAGTTAGTCAATGATGTTCGAGCATGTACTTGTTTTGAGTGCCTACTTATTTTCTATCGGTATCTATGGATTGATCACGAGCCGAAATATGGTTAGAGCCCTTATGTGTCTTGAACTGATACTGAATGCGGTTAATATAAATTTCGTAACATTTTCCGATTTTTTTGATAGCCGTCAATTAAAAGGAAATATTTTCTCAATTTTTGTTATAGCTATTGCCGCCGCTGAAGCCGCTATTGGACCGGCTATTGTTTCGTCAATTTATCGTAACAGAAAATCAACTCGTATCAATCAATCGAATTTGTTGAATAAATAGTATTAATCATATCATAGAAATTAGAATATTCATAAATTGAATTCGAATTAAGATGACCATACATTAAATCTAATCCATATTTGTGAAAATGTAAGAAATCAAAGTATCTTGGCTCTATCGCATGAGTCGATCCAGAAGTGGATTGCTTCAAAATTTCTGGTAAATTACTGATTCATCTGGTGTTTAAATATATGATTCATTTACAAGTTTGCTAGATCGAAAATTTATGACGTTCAAAAATTTATAGATACAATGTCACATTCAGTAAAGATTTATGATACATGTATAGGGTGTACTCAATGTGTACGAGCCTGCCCAACCGATGTATTAGAAATGATACCTTGGGACGGATGTAAAGCTAAGCAAATCGCTTCGGCTCCAAGAACCGAGGACTGTGTTGGTTGTAAGAGATGTGAATCCGCCTGTCCAACGGATTTCTTGAGTGTTCGCGTTTATTTATGGCATGAAACAACTCGAAGTATGGGTCTAGCTTATTAATACGTTCCAGAAAACCCTACTCGAATACATTTGATTTTTTTTACCTTTACCGACAAAAACCCGCGCTCAAAATATATCTATTTCGAGCACGGGTTTTTCTGGCCCAAGTTTATTTTGTTTTTACCATGAATAATTTTCCTTGGTTAACACTAGTTGTAGTTTTGCCAATATCCGCGGGTTCCTTAATTTTCTTTCTTCCTCATAAAGGAAATAAGGTAATTAAATGGTATACTATATGTATATGTATATTGGAGCTCCTTCTAACAACCTATGCATTCGCTTATCGTTTCCAATTGGCTGATCCGTTAATGCAACTAACGGAGAATTATAAATGGATAAATTTTTTTGATTTTTACTGGAGACTCGGAATAGATGGAGTTTCTATAGGACCCATTTTACTAACAGGATTTATCACAACTTTAGCTACTTTAGCCGCTTGGCCCGTTACTCGAGATTCCCGACTATTCCATTTCCTAATGTTAGCAATGTATAGCGGTCAAATAGGACCATTTTCTTCTCAAGACCTTTTACTTTTTTTCATCATGTGGGAGTTAGAATTAATTCCCGTTTATCTACTTCTATCCATGTGGGGAGGAAAGAAACGCTTGTATTCAGCTACAAAATTCATTTTGTACACTGCAGGAGGTTCCATTTTTTTATTAATAGGAGTTCTAGGTATTGGTTTATATGGTTCCAATGAACCAACATTAAATTTTGAAACATCGGCTAATCAATCATATCCTGTAGCACTAGAAATAATATTCTATATTGGGTTTCTTATTACTTTTGCTGTCAAATCACCGATCATACCCTTACATACATGGTTACCAGATACCCATGGAGAGGCACATTATAGTACTTGTATGCTTTTGGCCGGAATCTTATTAAAAATGGGAGCGTATGGATTGGTTCGTATCAATATGGAATTATTACCCCATGCTCATTCTATATTTTCTCCCTGGTTGATGATAGTAGGCACGATTCAAATAATCTATGCAGCTTCAACTTCTCCTGGTCAGCGTAATTTAAAAAAAAGAATAGCCTATTCCTCTGTATCTCATATGGGTTTCATAATTATAGGAATTGGTTCTATAAGCGATACAGGGCTCAATGGGGTCATTTTACAAATAATTTCGCACGGATTTATTGGTGCTGCGCTTTTTTTCTTGGCCGGAACAAGTTATGATAGAATACGACTTGTTTATCTCGACGAAATGGGTGGAATGGCTATCGCAATTCCAAAAATATTCACGACTTTCAGTATCTTATCAATGGCTTCGCTTGCATTACCGGGCATGAGCGGTTTTGTTGCCGAATTGATAGTTTTTTTTGGAATACTTACTAGCCAAAAATATCTTTTAATGCCAAAAATATTAATTACTTTTGTAATGGCAATTGGAATGATATTAACTCCTATTTATTCATTATCTATGTTACGCCAGATGTTCTATGGATACAAACTTTTTAATGCAAAAAAATCTTATTTTTATGATTCTGGACCGCGAGAGTTATTTGTTTCTATTTCTATCCTTTTACCTGTCATAGGTATTGGTATTTATCCCGATTTTGTTTTCTCATTATCAGTTGACAAGGTCGAAGCTATTATATCGAATTATTTTTCTAGATAGTTTTTGTGAATAAAAAAAATCTGCTGATTTTAAAAATAATTCATTGTACACTAAAAAAAAGTATTTTTCTGCTCTTAAGTTAAATAAAAAAATGGAAATTCTATTATAATCATATAACCAGATATTTTTGATATTTTCAAGAACCATTTGAATCATTCCATTTCCATTACTTGATTCAAATGGTTCTTGATGGTTTACATGAGGTTTTCATATTCTGCTGTTACTGTCCTATGCTTCTAGTCGTCAAGTAATCTATTAATTAGACGGAAATGTAAATGAACCATAACTATGCAAGCCTATTCCTAATAGATTTACTCCAAAATAGCATATCCAAATTATAAGAAAGCCCATTGAGGCTACAATTGCAGAATTTACACTTTCAAAATTTTTATTTGTTCGGATATGTAAATAAACCGCAAATATGGTCCAAGTAATAAATGCCCAAGTCTCTTTTGGATCCCAATTCCAATAGGATCCCCATGCTTCATTAGCCCATACTGCTCCCGAAAGAATACCTATGGTTAAAAGGATAAAACCGAAACTAATAATGCGAGAACTCCATCGATCCAATTGTTGAATTAATTGATACCTATAATAATTCTGATAAGACAATAAGGAAGTGTTTTGTAAGACATTGTTTTTTTCATTCACGTATTGAATCTCACCAAAGGAAAAGGACTCCGTTAAAGTTAAAAAATTATTGCTTTTACTAAAAATACTTATGGATTTTCGAAATGTAATGACTAGAAGAGCTAGTGAAAATAATGATCCACACAAAAGAGCTGCATAGCCCAATACCATCATACTTACGTGCATCATTAACCACTGGGATTGTAGAGCGGGTACTAATATTGCGGATTGATGGATTTCAGTTAAAAGACCCGAAGTCGCGAAACCCTGGGTAAAAATAGCACTTGGCGCGGTTATTGCGCTTAAATAGTTTTTATTTTTTTTTAAATAAGGAATCATATGAATAATGGAAAAACCCCACGAAAGGAAAATTAAGGATTCATATAAATCACTTAATGGTAAATGCCCAAAATAAATCCAACGAGTAATTAATAATACTGTTATGCAGAAAAAAGTAACTAGCATCCCTTTTTCTGATGAATCGTATAATCCGACGATTTCATCGACTAATAAAGTTATCAAATGAATTGTAATTACAATTGAAATTATCGAAAAGGATATATGAGTTAATATATGTTCTAAAGTTGAAAATATCATAAAAATTATTAAAAGGAGCTTCCTCAATTATAGGAATTGAAATCGGGAATTGAATTTATTATAGGGCTTACTTTACTCTTTTAGTATTAGTAAAAGCCATGCCGCCACTCGGACTCGAACCGAGATGCTCTAGCACTGCTTCCTAAGAGCAGCGTGTCTACCGATTTCACCATAGCGGCTTATTCGAAATCATAATAACCTTTTTTTATTCAATCGTCGAGATTCACAGGGTTAATTCAATAGTTTTTTAGGAGACGCTCAAATTGATGCCTAAAAATTTGTTTCAAAATTTAGCATTTAATTTAATAAACATTTTTGTTAATACTATTGCATATTGCTTAGTTTTATTATCTTAGCATTTTGTTTATTAATTATTTTTATTTATTATTGTCGTTTCAGGGTACTCATTTTTTAACTTAACTAAAAATGGGGTTTTTCCTTTCGTAGTTTATTAGTTTTTGGTCTTCTGAAAATAAAACAGAACGTTTGGAACTAGATAATTTTGAATTCAATCCAGGAACAGAACTCATAAAATTAAAATGGATTTTCGAATCAAGCTGATGGGGAATGTTAAAATCCCCATCTTGAAAATGATAAAGCATACTAAAACCAAAGGTGAACCCCTGTGCTTGCGTTTATTCTTTTTTCAAACAAAAGAATACCATTCATTTTTTGAATTCAGTAGACAACCTAATTCTTATTTCTACTAAAAAAAAATTAGACTTTTTTCGAATTAGATCGATTTAGATTATTTTTATTTATTTGTCACACAAAAAAAACTTTTTGAGTTACCGGTAGAAAGAGATTTCGCTAATGAAAAAGCTTTCAGTGCTGCCCAATACCCTTTCCTTTTCCAAATATTTTTCCGAATACGTTTTTTTGAACTAGAGGTGCGCTTTTTTGGAACTGCCATTTAAAAATAAAAATAGGTTCGTCGGTTGGATGTGAAAGACATCTATTGTTCAAAATCAATTGTTCTTTACTATATCTCGATCTAGTTATTCTCTAAATTATACTCCCCTCATAATACTCATAATAAAAGTAAAAGATCTATTGAAAAATTGTCTAAAATATTAGTAAGAACAATAAGATCTACAAGATCTACTATGCCCAGCCGAAAAAATTGAAGTTGATAAAAAAGAGAGGGTTGGGTGTTTCCTTTCATGTTACATTCTTCATGTAATCAAAGACATCGATAGGTTAAAAAAACAACGTCCTTCCTACGTAATTTTTAAACTTTTCTATTTATTTTTATTATAGTAATTAAATAGGTCAAGTTCGAATAAAGAGTATACTTAATTTTGTATTTTCAAATTCGAATGAGACTAGTAGTTAATCGGTTAAAGTACACAAAATACAAAATTTTCGAAAAGCCATTTTATTAACCTTTCCTACCAATAGATTTTCTTAATTGTAATTTAAGACAATCAATTCGTTCTAAAAAAGTTTGTTAATGATTAGGAATAATCGAACAAAACTTCAAAAAAGTTTTTTTATAGGAATGGTAAATAGGTTTTATTAGTCAAATTATGAACCTTATGATTCATATAAAATACTATCTTTTGCGGTCATTATTTATTCTTGCTCTATAGATGTAAATAAATTATTGTAAGATATAAGATATCTGTAAGATAGAAAAAAATTGTTGTAATAACCGAAAACGAAATTTTTCATTTTTATTTTCATAAAGTTTTACTTAAGAATTTCAATTTCATATTAAAAATTCAATATTACTAATAAAATAATATAAAAATAATAAAAAATATGTCTTTTATTCTATTCATAACTTGTTCATATCATGTGACCAAGCCTAACTCTTCACCTTAATTTGAAATATTTTTTGAAATATTTAAAGTAGTTTGGAAAGATTCCAAAAAATGAAGGCCGGAAAATTCTATTTAAGTTTTATTTTATTATTTTATATGTCTTAATTTTTTTTATTAATCGACCACTTTCAAAAGAAAAGAAATAAGAACCGGTGAATTAGAAACAATTAATTAAGATAATTTTTTTTTTATGGAATATACATATCAATATTCATGGATCATACCGTTCATTCCACTTCCAGTTCCTGTGTTAATAGGAGCAGGACTTCTACTTTTTCCAAAGGAAACCAAAAACCTTCGTCGTATGTGGGCTTTTCCCAGTGTTTTATTATTAAGTGTAGTTATGGTTTTTTCAGCCCTTTTCTTTATTCATCAAATAAATAACAATTCTGTCTACCAATATGTATGGTCTTGGACCATCAATAATGATTTTTCTTTAGAGTTTGGCTACTTGCTTGATCCACTTACTTCTATTATGTCAATATTAATTACTAGTGTTGGCATTATGGTTCTTATTTATAGTGACAATTATATGTTTCATGATCGGGGATATGTGAGATTTTTTGCTTATATGAGTTTTTTCAATACTTCAATGTTGGGATTAGTTACTAGTTCGAATTTAATACAAATTTATATTTTTTGGGAATTGGTTGGAATGTGTTCTTATCTATTAATAGGGTTTTGGTTCACCCGACCCAGTGCGGCAAATGCTTGTCAAAAAGCGTTTGTAACTAATCGTGTCGGGGATTTTGGGTTATTGTTAGGAATTTTAGGTTTTTATTGGATAACGGGTAGTTTTGAATTTCGGAATTTATTTGAAATATTTAATAACTTGGTTTATAATAATGAAGTTAATCCTTTATTTGTTACTTTATGTGCCCTCCTATTATTTGCCGGTGCAGTTGCTAAATCCGCCCAATTTCCCCTGCATGTCTGGTTACCCGATGCCATGGAAGGACCTACCCCTATTTCGGCTCTTATACATGCTGCTACGATGGTAGCAGCAGGAATTTTTCTTGTAGCTCGCCTTCTTCCTCTTTTCATAGTTATACCCTATATATTAAATATAATATCTTTGATAGGTATAATAACATTATTTTTAGGAGCTACCTTAGCTCTTGCTCAAAAAGATATTAAGAGAGGCTTAGCTTATTCTACAATGTCTCAATTGGGTTATATGATGTTAGCTTTAGGTATGGGTTCTTATCGAGCTGCTTTGTTTCATTTGATTACTCATGCTTATTCGAAAGCATTGTTGTTTTTAGGATCTGGATCCATTATTCATTCGATGGAAGCTGTTGTTGGATATTCTCCAGATAAAAGTCAGAATATGGTTCTTATGGGTGGTTTAAGAAAACATGTACCGATTACAA